GGATTCAAAAAAAGACTGACCCCCACTTAAACTTAATTAAGTTACTTAAACTTAACTTAATAAGTATAATAAAAAAACTAATAACTAACTTATTGCTTCGTAGTATCGATATCCCAAGAAACAGTCACTATATGAGATGGGTGGATCAATCATATAGTTGCAGCAACTGCAACTAAAACCTTTTCTATAAAAAATATTATTTATGGAAATCAAATTATTTATGGGTTGTGAAGCAAAAATAAAGAGATGTAGATAAATGGAAGGATGAGAGAAAGAAAGAACAAAAATATAAATGATATATGATTCCAATATGTATGGTCTATGAATTACCTCATAAAAGGCAATGTAATAAAGCATCAAAACTGAATAAATAATAAATATAAAATAATAAAATAATAATAAAATAATAAAATAAAGCGATATGAATAATAAAGAGCCTCGGGTTAATAAAAACTAAGTAAATTGACTCAAGAAGATCAATTTTTGGAAGGAGCTCCATTGCGGAGTTCAGACTTAACCATTAATGGAGAAGCTATAGGAACGATGAAACCTGTGACTGCATAGGATTCTACTGAAAACAAATCCGAATAATTCATTGGGTGGGATGGCGGAACGAACCGAGAAAAAAAAACAAATTTATTTCGAGAAGTCATGGATTGACCTCGAAATAACAAAAAACAAAGAGTCAATATTCGCCCGCGAAACTTTAGATTACATTACAATATTTTGGCATCATTTGAGAAGGGTCAAAATAAGGATCATTATAAAAAAAAAACACATTATAAACATTATTTATAATCCATAAATATGCATAATAGAAACATTCTATCTGTATATCCCGTCTTCCTATATAACAAATTCAATATTGATAAATGTCTTATTGGATTATTTTTCCATGTGTATCTGTAATATGTCATATTAGTGAATCTTTTCATTCGCGAGGAGCTGGGTGAAAGGAAACTTTCGTGTCCAGTTTTGCAGTAGAGATCGAATTAAGAAATGACCATCAACTATAACCCCAAAAGAACCAGATTTCGTAAACAACATAGAGGAAGAATGAAGGGAATATCTTGTCGCGGCAATCATATTTGTTTCGGCAGATACGCTCTTAAAGCACTCGAACCCACTTGGATCACAGCTAGACAAATAGAAGCAGGGCGAAGAGCAATGACACGATATGTGCGTCGTGGTGGAAAAATATGGGTACGCATATTTCCCGACAAACCTGTTACAGTGAGACCCGCAGAAACACGTATGGGTTCGGGGAAGGGATCCCCCGAATATTGGGTATCCGTTGTTAGACCAGGTCGAATACTTTATGAAATGGGTGGAGTATCAGAAACTGTAGCCAGAGCAGCTATTTCACTAGCTGCGTCCAAAATGCCTATACGAACTCAATTTGTCAGGATGGTGATCTAGAACTAAATGGTCTATTGAGGATGAAAAAACAACTGCAAGTTTCTTTATTTCTGGACAGAAAATATTTCTTTTTTTCTTTCCTTCATTCTTTCCATTAAAATAACAGATTCCAATAAAATAATATGATTCAACCTCAAACCTTTTTGAATGTAGCGGATAACAGCGGAGCTCGAGAATTGATGTGTATTCGAATCATAGGAGCTGGTAATTATAGATATGCTCATATTGGTGACGTTATTGTTGCTGTAATCAAAGAAGCAGTGCCAAATATGCCACTAGAAAGATCCGAAGTAATTAGAGCTGTAATTGTACGTACTTGTAAAGAACTCAAACGTGACAACGGTATCATAATACGATATGATGACAATGCTGCGGTTGTCATTGATCAAGAAGGAAACCCAAAGGGAACTCGGGTTTTTGGTGCGATCGCTCGGGAATTGAGACAGTTGAATTTTACTAAAATAGTTTCATTGGCTCCCGAGGTATTATAAATAATACTAGATGAGACTATGATATATCAGAACATGATCAAATTTAGTGGAGTAGTAGATCGTGTCTCACGCATATACTTTTTTTATAATATTAAAAAAAAAAATACACAATAAAATGAAAGAAAATAAAACAAACAAAAAAGGGAACATGTTAATTATATCAAAATTAGAAGGCACCAATAATTATAGTTCGCCATGGGTAGGGACACTATTTCCAATATAATAACTTCTATAAGAAATGCTGACATGGGTAAAAAAGGAACGATTCGAATAGCATCTACTAATATTACCGAAAATATTGTGAAAATACTTCTACGAGAAGGTTTTATTGAAAACGTTCGGAAACATCAAGAAGGTAACAAAAATTTCTTGGTTTTAACTATGCGACATAAAAAGACTAGGAAAAGAATACATAGAACTATTTTAAAGCGTATCAGCCGACCTGGTTTACGAATTTATTCCAACTACCAACAAATTCCTAAGATTTTAGGTGGAATAGGAATTGTAATTCTTTCCACTTCTCGAGGTATAATGACGGATCGAGAAGCTCGACGAGAAAAAATTGGAGGCGAACTTTTGTTATATATATGGTGATCCTCCTCCTCCGGTATCCTAATTTTATCTCTAACTTCCTATTTTATAGAGAAGAAAAGTGAATTATATAACTTTTCCTCCATTAGTTGATACTTCAAGGAGCTTACCTGGAATGAAAGAACAAAAATTGATTCATGAAGGTTTAATTACTGAATCACTTCCCAACGGTATGTTCCGGGTCCGCTTAGATAATGAAGATGTAATTCTAGGTTATATTTCGGGAAGGATCCGCCGTAGTTTTATACGGATACTACCGGGGGATAGAGTCAAAATTGAAGTAAGTCGTTATGATTCAACCAGGGGACGTATAATTTATAGACTTCGAAACAAAGATTCGAACGATTAGATAATTTTTTAAGCATTCCTTTCATTTTCATGACGATACAATTAAAAAAATGCAAGAGACTTATTTTCTTCCAAGAAATAGATTCAACATTAAGGTAAGGAATAATAAATATGAAAATACGGGCTTCTGTTCGTAAAATTTGTGAAAAATGTCGACTGATCCGTCGGCGCGGACGAATTATAGTGATTTGTTCCAATCCGAGACATAAACAGAGACAAGGATAACAAAAAAAAAACTTTTTTTTTTGTTAATAAAGGAAGGGCAAAAGGGGGATTTTTTTTTAACATGAAATGGATATTTCCGTATCTTTTCTTTCTGTATATTTCTGACTCATAGTTATGAGATGATAAAATATGACAAAAGCTATACCAAAAACTGGTTCACGTAGGAATGGGCGTATTGGTTCACGTAAGAATGGACGTAGAATACCAAAAGGAATTATTCATGTTCAAGCAAGTTTGAACAATACTATTGTAACTATTACAGATGTACGAGGTCGAGTGGTTTCTTGGGCCTCTGCTGGTACTTCTGGATTCAAAGGCCCAAGAAGAGGGACACCCTACGCTGCTCAAGCAGCAGCAGTAAATGCTATTCGTACTGTAGTTGATCAGGGTATGCAACGAGCAGGAGTTATGATAAAGGGTCCTGGACTTGGAAGAGACGCAGCATTACGAGCCATTTGTAGAAGTGGTATACGACTAAGTTTCGTACGTGATGTAACACCTATGCCACATAATGGATGTCGACCTCCTAAAAAAAGACGTGTATAGAAATAATAAAAAAGGATTTCAAGAGAAATAAATGATTCAATGATCTGATCAAATAATAGTATTAGTATAGTTATGGTTCGAGAGGAAGTAGTAGGATCCACTCGAACACTGCAGTGGAGGTGTGTTGAATCAAGAATAGATAGTAATCGTCTTTATTATGGTCGTTTCATTCTGTGCCCACTTATGAAAGGTCAAGCCGATACCATAGGTATTGCCATGCGAAGGGCTTTACTTGGAGAAATAGAAGGAACATGTATCACATGTGCAAAATCTGAAAAGGTGCCACATGAATATTCTACGATAGTAGGTATTGAAGAATCGGTACATGAAATTTTACTAAATTTGAAAGAAATTGTATTGAGAAGTAATATACATGGAGTTCGAGACGCATCCATTTGCGTCAAGGGCCCTAAATACGTAACCGCTCAAGATATCATTTCACCACCTTCCGTGAAAATAGTTGACACAACACAACATATAGCTAATCTTACGGAACCAATTGATTTGTGTATTGGATTACAAATAAGGAGAGATCGCGGATATCGTACAAAACTAACAATTAACTCTCAAGATGGAAGTTATCCTATAGATGCTGTATCTATGCCGGTTCGAAATGCGAATCATAGTATTCATTCTTTTGGGAATGGGAAGGAAAAAGAAGAGATACTCTTTCTAGAAATATGGACAAATGGAAGTTTAACTCCTAAGGAAGCACTTTATGAAGCTTCTCGTAATTTGATTGATTTATTTATTCCTTTTCTACATGGGGAGGAAGAGGACATAAATTTTAAATTAAAAGAAAATAAAAACAGGTTTACTCTACCGATTTTTACTTTTCAAGATAGATTAACTAATCTAAAGAAAAACAAAAAAGAAATTCCATTGAAATGTATTTTTATTGACCAATCAGAATTACCTTATCGGACCTATAATTGTCTCAAAAGGTCGAATATACATACACTATTAGAACTTTTAAGCAAGAGTAAAGAAGATCTTATGAGAATTGAATATTTTCGGATAGAAGATGTAAAAGAGATATCAGACACTTTACGGAAGCATTTCGAAATTGATTTACCTAAAAATCAGTTTTCATTTTTTTAAATCCATTGTAATTATTTAATCCTTTTTCTAATATAATAAATAATAAAAATGAAAAATCAAAAGAAAAAAAGGGTTTTTCTTCTTTTTTGACACAATTCGTATTTTCGTGGAATGATCATAAAAAAATTAATGTATCTAAGGAACAGTGAATTTAAAGTCACTGTTCCTTAGATAGCTACATTATGGTATTTTATGGTTGAATCAATTTAGAAAAGACCTAAACTTAGGGATTTATCAATAGGTAATGTTGCTCCAATACCTAACCAAAGAGCTACTGCGGTACCGATCAAAAAAACTGTTGTAGCTACTGGACGACGAAATGGATTTTGGAATTTATTAACATTCTCCAAAAAAGGTACTGTCAACAATCCCATTGGTACTGAAACCATTAAAAGAACACCTAATAACTTATTGGTTACTGTGCGGAGGATTTGAAATACAGGAAAGAAGTACCATTCAGGTAATATTTCCAAAGGAGTTGCAAACGGATCCGCCGGTTCACCAATCATTGACGGTTCGAGAACCGCTAAGCCTACATTACATGCAATAGTACCGAGAATGACTACTGGGAAAATATATAAAAGATCGTTGGGCCATGCGGGTTCTCCATAGTAATTATGTCCCATCCCTTTAGCCAATTTAGCTCTTAATACAGGATCGTTCAAGTCAGGTTTCTTTGTTATTAGGATAGGTGAATTCTTATGGATACATCCCCCGAAGGAACCGGACATGATAATTTTTCATCATCCGGCTCGAGCAAGAATAAAAGTATTGGTAAAAATAGATCCATATAAAATCCATATCTCATACATATCCCCACATTATATATATAATGTAATGACTCTATGTAAGAAAGGATTTACCGGATTCCATTTTATAGAGTTGGACCTATTCATTGCAATTAATTCAGTTCTTACAGGTAAATGCTCAATATCCAAGTAGGCTTATATTATAAATTTGATCATGATCAAGTGCTTTTTGGATTGTCTTATGTCTTTTTATTTGTGTTTACCTCCACAACATCTCGATTTTTTTACATACAAAGTATTTACTTGTTACTAATAAAGTCTAGCCTCTGTTCTTCCTTAGATCCCCTATTTCACTCCGATAGTATTATGGATCGGGATCGATGCAGAGGAAATGAATGCATTTCTATACTATAAATAAAATAAGGAAGTGGAATAAACATAACATTGAATCATGCCACATCACTTATTTTATTCCATGGGATCTTACGGAGCCTGTTCATGCATAACATCATTCAGGTATGATCATAGAAAAGACTCTCCTCAAGCGAACCGGCCTCTCCTCTACTACATAAGGGGTTTACATGATGGTTGGATGCGGAGACACATTTGGCTGTGAATTCATTCCAACGTGGCAGATAAAATAATATATCTGCATGGCCTAATCAATAGTTCAAGTCACACACTCCCATAATCCACCCTATACTAGGAAAATCTACTTCAACTATTTATATCAAATAAGGAATACAATATTTTGAAGTTGAAGAAAAATATCCAAATAACATGTCTTACTTTTTCAATAATCCATATTTCTAGCAATGATGAAATATTATTGTCTATCGTTCCTCGCCAGTATGATATGATCAATTACAAATATCTATGATTCTATAAAGTATCTATGATTCTATAAAGGACCAGAAATTCCTTGCTTACGTATCATTGGAAAATGCATTAACATAAATACGGCAGTAAGAAGAGGCAATACAAAAGTGTGTAAACTATAAAAACGAGTTAAAGTGGATTGGCCCACACTAGCACTTCCACGTAATAACTCTACCAAAGGCGATCCTATTCCAGGAATAGCTTCAGGTACGCCTGTCACAATTTTGACTGCCCAATAACCAATTTGGTCCCGAGGTAAGGAATAACCAGTTACACCAAAAGATGCGGTCAATACAGCCAAAACTACACCTGTAACCCAAGTTAATTCGCGGGGTTTTTTAAATCCACCTGTAAGGTACACACGAAATACGTGAAGAATCATCATTAGAACCATCATACTAGCCGACCATCGATGAACTGATCGGATTAACCAACCAAAGTTGGCCTCAGTCATTATGTACTGAACAGATGAAAAAGCCTCTGTAACAGTTGGACGGTAGTAAAAAGTCATAGCAAAACCTGTAGCTACTTGTACTAAAAAACAAGTAAGTGTGATCCCCCCTAAACAATAAAATATGTTGACATGAGGAGGAACATATTTACTAGTTATATCATCTGCAATCGCCTGAATCTCGAGACGTTCCTCAAACCAATCATATACTTTATTGAGATAGGTAACCCAAAACCAAGAAACTCCCCTCGGAGAGCCGTATATGAGAATTTCATCTCGTACGGCTCAAGCAGAAACACACAAATGTTGATTTCAACAGATATGTAATAGAAAGTTCAAAACTTCTTAGTTTAGCCGCTTGATTTACTCCGACCCAAAGATACGAAGTAAAAAAAATTCGAAATCTATTCTTTGTATTCTTTGTATGATAATGCCTAAAAATATCAAGTTGGCTCACCCGTCTTTTTTTATGTTGATTATTACAGGCCTCTTGAATCTTCTCTTTCCTATTTATTTTTTATTTATTATTTTTTTTTTTTTCTTGTTTTTTTTGTAATGTGTATTGACTCTTATTTAACTATATTATTTATCTTTTTTAACTATTTTAACTATATTTTAACTATTTGAACTATATATAGAATATAGATATAGAATATAGATATATATAGTTATATATATATTATCTATATAATAGGTATAGGAATTCACTTGTTGAGATCCCATGAATCAATCGAAACTCCAGATTCATACTAGAACCACGATGATTTAATAAAGCCAAGCCTCAAGCCAAGCTAAACTCAAGGGTTCTCTGAGTAAGAACACTTTCATAATCACTTATTCAATGAATGTTATGACTGAACAAAATCTAGAAAAGGAGTTGTCCTTCGGTAAAAAAGAGTGAGTCTGAAAGAAGAAAAATCGTTTTATTTTTATTTAGGAAATATTTATTTGAAATTTTTGGATTCCGGTTTCGAGGTCCGAATATTAGTTATGAATCATAGTTTTCGTATTTCTTTTCTTGATCTATTCTATATTACATGGATTTCGTGTTCCAGATACTAGAATAATTATCCGACGAAATAGACTCATCTTGATAGAGATGACAGAACTATTCTCTGTATTATTAATAGGATCAATTATAACAAGTCACACACTCATATTCCGGAGATACCGAAACAAATGAATTCCGCGGTCGAACTACCAGAATGGTCTAGAAATCAAAGTTTTCAGTTTAAGTAAAGTAATTTTTTTTTTTTTACTAGTACTTCATAGTTCTTATTAAAGTTAACTCATTGCAATTCCATCCAATAAAACGGAAGAATTATAAATTTCCAAAATAATAGATAGAAATACTGCAAATAGGGCCATAGCGACCCCCATTAGTGGTGTAGTCCCCCAGCCCGGAGCTACTTTACCATATTCCGAATTCAGTGGTTTCAATAAATTCCCTACGGTAGTTCGTCTTGGCCCAGATCTAGAACTATCCTCAACGGTTTGTGTAGCCATAATATTTAATCATTGATTGAGATCTGTTGACTTTGTATGCTATTTCGTTGTAGTTGTAAATAAACGATCTTATTATAGATCCATTGTATTGTGATCTTGAAATTGTCTAAAAATGGAAATAGCAACCCTAATCGCCATCTTTATATCTGGTTTACTTGTAAGCTTTACTGGGTACGCCTTATATACCGCTTTTGGGCAACCCTCTCAACAACTAAGAGATCCATTCGAAGAACACGGGGACTAGTTGAAGTAATGAGTCTCCCTATATGGGAGACTCATTACTTCAATTGACATAATGAAAAATTATTTTACTTTTTTAGTCGGAACCTTAGGTGGTTCTCGAAAAAAGATAGCGAAAAAAATTATCCCTAAAGTAGAGACTAAAAGGAATGTATAAACCAATGCTTCCATAGATTCGATCGTGGTTTACAATTATAGCTTCCACACCTATTCATTTGGCATCATTTACCATATAGTATAAAATATAAAGATAAAGAAAAGGAAAAGAAAAGATAGTGATTCAAGTCAAGATTTCTTAAGTACTCTAACCCTATGTCAAATAAAAAAAAAGAGGTGAAAGATACCAGAGCAATCTTGTATCAGACTACTTGTCTCCTTGTAGTTGGATCTCCTATTTTTTGGAATGCTCCAAATTCCACTTGAGCATCCAAATCTGGATCAATACCAGCAAAAACATCTCTGAACAAGGTTCTAGCGCCATGCCAAATGTGTCCGAAAAAGAATAGCAAAGCAAACGTAGCATGACCAAAAGTGAACCAACCTCTTGGACTGCTACGAAAAACGCCATCAGATTTCAAAGTAGCCCGATCTAATTCAAAAATTTCACCTAATTGGGCACGTCTAGCATATTTTTTAACAGTCACAGGATCACTATAACTGACTCCATTGAGTTCGCCACCATAGAACTCAACAGTTACACCTACTTGTTCAACACTATACTTTGATTCTGCTCTCCTAAAAGGAACATCAGCTCTCACAATTCCGTCTCCATCCACCAAAACCACCGGAAATGTTTCAAAAAAAGTAGGCATACGACGTACAAAAAGCTCGCGCCCTTCTTTATCTCTAAAGACAGGGTGCCCTAACCATCCAACAGCTATTCCATCCCCGTTATCCATTGACCCTGCTCTGAATAATCCCCCTTTTGCCGGATTATTACCAATGTAATCATAAAAAGCTAATTTTTCGGGAATTTTAGACCAAGCTTCCGATAAACTTAGATTTTCGTCTAGTCCGGCGCTAACTCTTCGGTATATTTCTTGCTGAAAGTATCCTTGATCCCACTGATAACGAGTGGGACCAAATAATTCGATTGGAGTTGTTGCTGAACCATACCACATAGTTCCAGCAACAACGAAAGCTGCAAAAAAAACAGCAGCGATACTACTGGAAAGTACAGTTTCAATATTGCCCATACGCAATCCTTTGTATAGACGTTGAGGCGGACGGACACTAAGATGGAATAAGCCCGCTAATATGCCCAAGGTACCCGCTGCAATATGATGAGAGGCAATTCCTCCGGGAACAAAAGGATCAAAGCCTTCCGCGCCCCATGCTGGACTTACAGGTTGTACTTTTCCGGTTAGTCCATAAGGATCGGACACCCATATTCCAGGACCATACAAACCTGTTACATGAAATGCGCCAAAACCAAAGCAAGCCAACCCTGAGAGAAATAAATGAATTCCAAAAATCTTAGGCAAATCCAAAGAAGGTTTGCCCGTACGTTCGTCGCAGAATATTTCTAGGTCCCAATACACCCAATGCCAGATAGCTGCCAAGAAGCACAAACCAGAAAACACAATATGTGCCCCTGCAACACCTTCATAACTCCAAATACCTGGATTCGTTATAGTTCCCCCTGAAATACTCCAACCACCCCACGAATTGGTTATTCCTAAACGAGTCATGAAGGGTATAACGAACATACCTTGTCTCCACATTGGATCAAGAGCGGGGTCAGAGGGATCAAAAACTGCTAATTCGTATAAAGCCATCGAACCGGCCCAACCAGCAACTAGGGCTGTATGCATTATATGAACCGAAAGTAATCGACCAGGATCATTCAATACGACAGTATGAACACGATACCAAGGCAAACCCATGGAAATACCCCTTTATCAAAAAAAAACTAGACACTATGTCACTTTATTTTATCGCATTGGAATTGGAAAAAACTATACTATGTATCTAACTTTTCAGTAGATTCTGTATGAGAAAAGGTTAATATTTATTATTTATTCCGTTCCATTGAAAATAAGGGAACAATTCTGTTCGTAAGAACAAAGAGAAGCGGATCTATTCTATACCCGATAAGTACCAATACGCAATGGGAGGATTACTCCTATTTTCGGGAAACAAATACATAGATACTTGTTTATCATTCCAACGATTGATACGTTAGTTAAATTTTCTCTTTCTTTATTCATTCTGTCTTACTCTATAAACCTTTCAATCTATGTATAAAAATCTTAAAATACAATAAAGAGAAAAAAGGGATAAAGATGATAAAGCCATTGTTACGTTTCCATATCAACGCGAAGTATAGTACTCCATTTTGTCTTTAAATTAATGCCCGTTGGTGTTCCAAAAGTACCTTTTCGGAATCCCGGAGAGGAAGATGCAACTTGGATTGAGTTATAGTGCGACTTGTCAGACATATTGAGTCATATGGAATTTACCCGTTTTCTCCCCCGATCGAGATATCCTCTGTTTCGCCCAAGAAATATTGTATTGAGGGAAGCATCAATCATTCGGAGCGTGAAGTGCAATTAGATTAATTTATTTATATTTGCATTTTGGGATCCATATTATCAATTAGGAAGATTTATGGTTCACTTGGAAAAATAAAAATAAAGTATCCAGGCTCTGTTCAGAAAATACCAAATTGGTAACAAATTGGTAATATATGTATGATTATTACTTGTATTATAAAAGACTTACTATATAAGTTACTATAAGTAAGATGAGTTACTATAAGAGTGATTTCAAACGTCCAACCAATAACCAACAGAATAGCATGATGAATACATCAACATAGTTGAGTTTGGAAAAGACATGAATGAAACGAATTGAAAAAAAAAAAGAAGTGGTACTGAGATTATTTGCCCTATATGTGCAAATAAAATTCGGACAGATCTTTTCCCGGAGTAGAACATGAACCTAAAAGAATTGAAAAGGAGGCCCATTCAGGAACAAGAAAATTGCATCGTGATTTGAATATCGATGAAATAATACATCAATGAGAGAGATTAGTTCAATAAATTCTTTTTTTTTTAGGTAAGGAATCGAGAACACATCTCATGCTTTTTGAAAAATGGAAGGTTTTTTTTTAGAAAAAAAACCTATTAAAGAAAAAAGAAATAGAACAAGAATCGACACATTGATTCTTTTTTCTCCATTTCATTTTTATTTTGAACCGTATGCATCCAAAGGTGCGTGTACGGCTCCTAAAGGACTAAAGGATAGGATTTTGTCCTAATCAACCGACTTTATCGAGAAAGATTACTTTTTTTAGGACAAGAGGTCAAGGAAGAGATCTCGAATACTATTGTTGGTCTCATGGTATATCTCAGTATAGAAGATCAGACTAGGGATCTTTATTTATTTATAAACTCTCCCGGCGGATGGGTAATATCAGGAATAGCTATTTTTGATACTATGCAATTTGTGACGCCCAACGTGCATACAATATGCATGGGAATAGCCGCTTCAATGGCATCTTTCATCTTGGTCGGAGGAGAAATTACCAAACGTCTAGCATTCCCTCACGCTTGGCGCCAATGAGTTTTTATTTGAAAAAAAAAAGAAACACTATGCCTTCGCCGTATTGAATATGAATAATAAGTAATAATAGCATGGCACTTCAAGTTCGATCTAAACAAACCATCATTATTTTATGTTTTTTCATAACATGAGATTTTGTATCGAGATAGTAGTATGAAACAAAGGGTATTTCCGATTTGTTAATTTTATGTGTCGGGAGTACATTTCAGCGTCACAAACTTTTTTTTTCCACACCATAAGTCTCTTTTTGATATTATCTTATGAAAGAGTACGAAAAAAAAAAAAATAAATTTTCCTTATTTGATCGTATCAGAAGGGAACTTTGGGATTGCTAAATCATAGATAAGATATCTATATAAAGCAACAGAACCATCATAGTATTTTTGACTCCTACGAAAGGAAGAGTGGTAAATGGATAATTCAACGATCTGAATAAGATAAATTCTATTTCTTCGATAGAATAGAAGAGAAGAATAAAGTCAATTCCATTGCGGAGCCGTATGCAACATAGAAATGCCTGTACGGTTGTTCAATTCCATTTTCTTCTTTTTCTTTTTTTTATCCTTTAATTTAGCCCAATCATGCGAGATAGAAGAACCCATTATATCAATAACATTAGGTTAGGATTATGATTCATCAACCTGCTAGTTCTTTTTATGACGGAAGATCAGGGGACTTTTTCAGGGAAACGAGACAGATAGTGAAACTTCGCGAAACCCTAACAAAGGTTTATGTACAAAGAACAGGTATGCCTCTTTGGGTTGTAGCCCAAGACATGGAAAGAGATATTTTTATGTCAGCAACAGAAGCCCAAGCTTATGGCATTGTTGATCTTGTAGGGGCGGATCCTGAGGATTTCGAGGATTTTTTATTGTAAATCTATTTCAAACTGTAATTTTATTTTCTGTGATTCTATATTGAATAGAAAAAATTGATAATCATTAATTATCAGATTCATTTTCAGGTTAAGATCGATCTAAACCAACCCATTCCATTCTAATTTCTAATTATATATACAACGTATATATATATATACAACATGCCAACTATTAAACAACTTATTAGAAATGCAAGACAGCCAATAAGAAATGTTACGAAATCTCCCGCTCTTAGAGAATGTCCTCAGCGTCGAGGAACATGTACTAGGGTGTATGTGCGACTCGTTCAGATCATGAGTTCGAACAAATACAAATGAGAAAATTTTTCCAGTATTACTGAACGGCACCAGCACCAATGAATAGGGTAAATGGAAAGGATTTTTCATATATCTATATTGTGTATTGTGTATGGAATTTATGGTTTCCATTGGTGTAAATCCAATCACCTAAATTTGAGATGAAAAGCAATTCCCCATTGGTAGCAAATAGTTATCCATTAAGCGGAGGAAATAGTATCATAAGAAGCAAAAAGATTATGCTCCCATTGTTAAAAGAACGGACTAAGAGGGTCAGCTACCTAGCCAACTTTCCTAATTAAATGCCGTTACTGTATAGATAGCTCTTATTGTGAAAAGAGCTATTACTCTATAATTGATAATTGATGGGTAGAGCCAAAGAGTGTGAACTATACAAGTTCACAATACCATTTGATTAAATGAAAGAGGAGGCTCCGGTGTATAGAGAGGACCTCGCCGTTTAAGAAATAACCATAGAAACGAAGGAACCCACTTTAGTATCATTAGAATTTTTTATTTTCAGGTGAAATGCCTGAAAGGAATCAAAAATGGTGGTAAGGAAGGTTATAGTAGCAAAAGCCATTCGAATTCATATTTTATATATCGGAATAATCCGTTTTGTTATTCATCGACCAGGGGGGGTAAAAGGATGGCTGAAAGAATAGAAATCAATTAGTTATTCATTAAGGTTTAATTTGATTCAATGACCAGAGTTAGACGGGGATATATAGCTCGTAGACGTCGAACAAAAATTCGTTTTTTTGCATCAACCTTTAGAGGGGCTCATTCGAGCCTTATTCGAACGATTACTCAACAAAAAATTAGAGCTTTGGCTTCCTCTCATCGAGATAGAGGCAGGCAAAAGAGGGATTTTCGTCGTTTGTGGATCACTCGGATAAATGCAATAACTCGTGAAAAATTGGTATTGTATAGTTATAGTAGATTCGTACATAATCTGTACAAGAAGCAATTGCTTCTTAATCGTAAAATCCCTGCACAAATAGCTATATCAAATAAGAATTGTCTTTACATGATTTCCAACAAGATCATCAAATCAAATTCAAATAAAGTAGATTATAAAGTCATGTACAGTAAAGGAATGATTGAAACGAAACAGAATTCCCCGGAGTGACTTCTCCGGGAAGATAGAATAAAAATCACTTAAAAAAAAAAGATAAGTAATAGGAATGAACGAACATGTTTCAAAAAAAAAAAAAAAAAATTCCCATTTTTTTTTCTTTTAACACTGGAGCCCACTCTTCTTCTTCTAGATTCTAGGCCTTTTCGAACAAAAAACACATCTGAGCTTGAGTTACAATTGGAGTTTGTAGTCAATTGAGGAGTATGTCTATTTTTTTTTTCTAGGACGAGTAGTTCTAGTTCGGGGGGTCGACTCCGATTTCTTATTCTTAAATAGTCTCTCATTATTAAGAAAGGGTAACAAAGATAAAATACGGGCTTGTTTTATAGCAATAGTAATTAATCGTTGTTGTTTCAAAGTCAATCTATTCACTCGTCTAGATAATATTTTCCCTTGTTCACTAATAAATCGACTAATTAAACTCATGTTTCTATAATCGATTCGATCCCCCGATCTAATTTGGGGCAAACGCCTACGAAAAGATCGTTTGGATTTGCGAAAAGATTGCTTGGATTTACGAAAAGATTGCTTGGATTTATCCATGGTTTATTCCTTATCTCTAAAATTCTATTTCTTTATTTTATTTACTTCAGATCCTACCAAAATAGGCTTTGATTTGTATGCATAATGTATACACATTATTCATATTCTATATTCAAAATGAAAATTAAATATATGTTAAACTCTTTTTCTTCTTTGATTTGACTTGAAAAGAACACATATGTATTCCGTTCAATCTATTTCTTGATTTCCCCATGAATCGTATGCTTGTGACAATAGCGACAAAATTTTCTCAATTCTAATCGACCAGGCGTATTGTGTCGATTCTTTTGAGTAATATATCTAGAAATACCCGGCGATTTCTTATTGACACCATTTCGGGCACAATTGGTACATTCTAAAATAACTATAACTCTTACATCCTTACCCTTAGCCATAAACCCCCTTTAAATTTTGTATCGGCTTAACTCTTATATTTTCGATCTGAGCTGAAGAAGAAGAAAACAAAAATAAATTAAATAAAAGTGACTAACTAGAAATAGAATTTTCTAAAAATTTCGTTGCAATTATCATGAAATTCTTATTTATATTTATTAAATTAATAATGAATATTAATGTAATGTAATTAAGATTAAGTAAAAATGTAATGTAATTAAGATTAAGTAAAAATTTTACTTTTATATTTATATTTTATAGATATATAGATATAGAGTAATAAAATAATAATTTTATGAAGTAATAATTAAGAAATACAATTTCTTTCTAACTATCAATTGTTTCTATCCTAAATCCACTAAATTATTATTTTTATTTAATTTAAGTATCTTCTTTCTATGCTATGATTTAGCGGAACCCTCCCTAGACTGGATCTACATTTGAATTTTGGGTCTTCCAAATTGAATTCGATCCTCGATCTATCACATTTTTGTTGAGGTTCCATACACTTTTTTTTCTCCCTATTCTAAAGCTAAAGAACTGAAATGAAAGAACTGAAAAAGGAGGGAGGAAATTCGAAATTTGAGTCATGTAGAATTGTATCTCTAATTTTATTCATTTCTTCACATATCAATAACTAGAATCAAAAAAATGGGAATGACAAGGCATCCGGGAATAAACGATTAATCTCTATCAATAGGCCTGCTAAAGACCCAAACCATAGAGTACTTAGCACAGGTGCTACGGAGAGATATGTTTTTATATCTCGCATTGAAAATCCTCCTTTCCTATGGATTGTAATACATATGTGTATATGGTCAGATGTTGTAGTTCAAGATCATTTGTATTTATTTTACACAGAATTCCGAACTAAATGCTAAAATAAAATAAATATGTACAATGAATCAATAGATGAGATTTTCATCTAATCCCCTGTTCCTGAACATTACTGATAAAACTTTTTTATACGTTAGGTTTCAGATGTATATAATTCTTATATTTATGATATGTATAAGATTTTCTTATATGAAACCAAAAGAAAGAGAAGAAATGATAAGAAAATTGTATATAGATGGAGGAAAAAACGAAGATATGGAAAACAACACAGGTATTTTGTAGAATGAGACTGCACAACAATTTGAAAAAAAAAGGGATGTAGCGCAGCTTGGTAGCGCGTTTGTTTTGGGTACAAAATGTCACGGGTTCAAATCCTGTCATCCCTACCTATCACTTCTTCTATGGACAGTAACGAAGATTAATTGAGAGCGATTCAAATTGTACATAATTTTCCGTTTTTTATACTATATGTATGTATGCAAGATACATTGGGGTAGAAAAATAATTTTTCTTTACAGTACAGTTGTATCCCCTGTCATAAGCATAAGAAAGCGCTCTTAGTTCAGTTCGGTAGAACGCGGGTCTCCAAAACCCGATGTCGTGGGTTCAAATCCTACAGAGCGTGAGTCAGTTTATTTAATGTCGAATCACAATAAAATATTTGAACAAAAAAAAGTGGAATTGCAACTCTCATTGGACCTCCTGCGGGAAGGAGGTCAATAAAAAAGAAATAAATATTACTCAATCAAAGATCTAACTGATCACCGCGTCTGTATTGTAAATATGCGGTTACGAATAATCCTGCTAAAGTAATAGGAATTAGACCTAAGACGATTCCAAATAGAAAAACTTCAATCATTTCGGTTTGTTTAAGGGGATAAAAAAAGAGGTAAGATACATTTTAAAATAATAATCTGAATTATCCATGAATCTCAATAACCAAGAATTGACAATTGATGTGTAAAAGAACCATAGAATACCAAGAATCTCAGAGAAATATTTGTTTTTATCAATTTTTTTTCATTGAATTTATTTCAAATAAGTCGTATCTTGTTTAAACCAATGAATAGAGCTGGGGTTATAGTTAAAGCAGCCAGTAGAAAACCGAAATAACTAGTTATAGTAAGCATGAAAGAGCTAAATTAGATATGTTCCTTTGCTACATATGCTGATAAAGCACTTACCTAAATTTTAATTTTTAGAAAATATGACGGTAAGAAAAAATAAATTGACAGAATCAGTTTAGTTCCAATTGAAAATTTCATTTTGATCATTTCCCTTCTTTTTTTCAAGAGGATA